AATGTTTCAAGGAAACGTGCATTCCCCGCTTTTTTTGGACAGAATAGACAAAACATTTTTTTTTTCTTTTGATATCTCCGAAATGATGAACCCAATCTTTAGGAATCGGACGGGGGAAAGCCTGGAATTAAAAACTTCAGATTATGAAGATTCTAAGCAGAAGGAGGCAAAAGAAAAGGGCAAAAACAAGGAGGAGAAAAAAAAGGAGAATGAACGGATAGCAATAGCAGAAACTTGGGATAGTATTCTATTTGCTCAAGCAATAAGGGGTTCGATGTTAGTAACCCAATCAATTCTTAGAAAATACATCGTACTGCCCTCATTAATAATAGCTAAAAATCTCGGCCGTATGCTATTATTTCAATCCCCCGAGTGGTACGAAGATTTTAAAGACTGGGATAGAGAAATGCACGTTAAATGCACCTATAATGGTGTTCAATTATCAGAAACAGAATTTCCAAAAAACTGGTTAACAGATGGTATTCAGATAAAAATCCTATTTCCTTTCTGTCTGAAACCTTGGCGCAATAAGGTAAGACCCCCCCTTGGAAGTCCAATAAAAAAGAAAGGAAAAAGAGACAATTTTTCTTTTTTAACAATCTGGGGAATGGAAGCTGAACTACCCTTTGGTTCTCCCCGAAAACGACCTTATTTTTTTAAACCCGTTTGTAAAGAATTTGAAAAAAAAATGACAAAGTTGAAAAAAAAATGTTTTCTAGTTCTAAAAGTTTTAAAAAAAAAAAAAAAAAGGTTTATCAAATTTGCAAAAGAAAAAACAAGTGGGGTTATCAAAAGAATTCTCCTTATTAAAAGAATAATAAAAATGAAAAGAATAATAAAAGAACTTGAAAAAGTAAACCCCATTTTATTATTCGGATTGAGGAAAGTATATGAACCGAATGAAAATAGAAAAGATTCTATAATCAGTAATAAGATTACCGATGAATCGATCATTCAAATTAGATCCATGGATTGGACAAATTATTCACTCACAGAAAAAAAAATCAAGGATCTGGCTGATAGTACAATCACAATTAGAGATCAAATTGAAAGAATCATGGAGGACAAGAAAAAAAAAATAGGAACTCCAGATATAAATCTTATTTCTAACAAGACGAGTTGTGATAATAAAAGATGGGAGTTTTTGAAAGATATTTTGTGGATATCAAAAAAAATAAGTGCGCGATTAATACGCAAATGGCACTATTTTATGAAATCTTTCGTTGAAAGAATATACATTGGTATCCGTCTATCTACTATTAACATTCCCAGAAGAAATGCACAACTTTTACTTGAATCAATAAAAAAAACTCTCAATAAATACATTTACAATGATGAAACAAATCAAGAAGTAATTGATGAAACGAACCAAAATGCAATTCACTTTATTTCGACTGTAAAAAAGTCGCTTTCTAATATTAGTAATAAACATTCAAAGACTTATTGTGACTTATCTTCCTTATCCCAAGGATATGTATTTTACAAATTATCACAAATTCAAGTTATTAACAAGGATCCCTTGGGATCTGCACTTCAATATCATGGAGCATACACCTTTTTCAAGGATAGAATAAAGGTCACACGAGAAGTATCTGATTCAAAAACAAGGCGTAAAAAACTTCCGAATTCTGGAATCAATGAATGGAAAGACTGGTTAAGAGGTCATTATCAATACAATTTATCTCAGACTAGATGGTCCAGATTAGTACCGCAAAAATGGCGAAATAGAGTCAATCAACACCGCATGATTCAAAATAAAGACTTAAAATTTTTAGATTCATATGAAAAAAACCGATTCATTCATTACAAGAATGAAAATTCTTATGGAAAGAATTCATTGTCGAGTAAAAATAAAAAACAGTACAGATATGTTCTTTTAGCACATAAGTATATTAATTATGAGGATAGAAAGAACCCATATATTTATGGGTCCCCTTTACAGGTAAATGAGGGACGAAAGATTTCATATAATTACCACACACCTAAACTCGAATTCTTTTATGTATTAGGGAGTACAGCTAGTAGTGATTATTTAGGGAAAGAGTGTATTATTGATACAGGTCAAAATCTGGATCGAAAATATTTTGAGTGCGGAATTCTAAATTTTTGTCTTAAAAAAAATCTCGATATTGAAACCAGGACTAACATGGGCGCGAGGACTAACATTAGCAAAGATACTAAGACGAGAACTAATGATTCTAAAATAATTGAGAAAAAGGATCTTTTTTATCTCAATCTCACGATTGATCAAAAAATTAACCCATCCAATAAAAAAGGTTTTTTTTTTGATTGGATGGGAATGAATGAAGACGTGTTATATGGTCCCATACCGAATCTGGAACCTTGGTTCTTCCAAGAATTTAGACTGCTTTATGATGCATATAGGATTAAACCCTGGATTATACCAATCCAATTACTTTTTTTTAATTTTAATGGAAATGAAAATATTAGTAGAAACATCAATGGAAATCAAAAAGAGAGTCTTCGTATATCATCCAATCAAAAAGAAGAATATCTTGAATTAGAGAATAGAAATCAAGAAGAAAAAGAACAGCGGGGCCAAGAAGATTTTGGATCAGATCCACGAAACCAAAAGAATCTTGGATCAGATGCAAGAAACAAAAAAAAAGATTTTGAAAAGGATTACGCGGAAACCGAATCAGACATTAAAAATAAAAAACGTAAAAAGAAAAGGAAATCTAAAAGCAAGAAGGAGGCAGAACTTGATTTTCTCCTGAAAAAGTATTTGCTTTTTCAATTGAGATGGGATGAACCTCTGAATCAAAGAATAATCAATAATGTTAAGGTATATTGTTTCCTGCTTAGACTGATAAATCCAAGTGAAATTGCTATATCCTCTATTGAAAGAGGAGAAATGCGCCTGGATGTAATGCTGATTGATAAGGAGCTAACAATTACAGAATTGATAAGAAAGGGAATATTCATTATCAAACCTGTTCGTCTGTTTCTAAAACGGGATGGGCAATTTCTTATGTATCAAACCATAAGTATTTCATTGGCCCATAAGAGTAAGCACAAAACAAATCGAAGATTCCGAAAAAGGAAATATGTTGATGAGAATAATAATAATTTCGATGGATCTATTGCACAAGATAGAAAAACGCTTGGGAATGGAGACGAAAATCATTATGATTCACTTTTTATTCCTGAAAATATTCTATCTCCTGTACGTCGTAGAGAATTAAGAATTCTAATGGATTTAAATTCCGGAAATGGGAATGTTGTGGATAGAAATACAGTACTTTGCAACGGGAATAACATAAAAAATTGTGTGCAATTTTTAGATGAGAATAAGTATCTTGATACAGATACAAATAAATGCATTCAATTTAAATTGTTTCTTTGGCCCAATTATCGATTAGAAGATTTAGCTTGTATGAATCGCTATTGGTTTGATACCAATAATAGTAGTCGTTTCAGTATGTTAAGGATACATATGTACCCACGATACAGAATTATTTGATGATATATTATATTTTTATTTTTGATGGTATATTTTATTTTTCTATATATCACGCTCACATCCGGTAGACTAGGACAGACGTATTTACATGCACGCTGTCTTCCATTCCATTCTGATACATGATAGTAATAGTAATAGTAATTCAATAACGTATTAATTGGATCTAGGAATGAATCAGCGGAATCTTCTTAGGCCAAAATCATTTTCTATTTCGTGGGTGCAAAAATGTAACATGCTTTCGTATCCGAATCAAATTACAAATGAAATTGGATTTATTAAATTGTTTTTTTGATAAAAAACAAAGTACTATATGAATAAATCTGGATTCCTGTGTGTACCAGATTGAAAGATTGAAATAACTGTCATTATTATTATATTATTCCTGACCGGTAAAACCCATATTTGTGAAAAAGAAAGAAAAAAAGAAAGAGAAGAATTATTTTTATGATAAAAAGTTCATTCATCTCAGTTATTCCGCAAGAAGAAAAAGGAAAAAACAGGGGATCCGTTGAATTTCAAGTATTCAATTTTACTAATAAGATACGTAGACTTACTTCACATCTAGAATTGCACAGAAAAGACTATTTCTCTCAGAGAGGTCTGCGGAAGATTTTGGGAAAACGTCAACGGCTGCTGGCTTATTTGTCAAAAAAAAATAGAGTACGTTATAAGGAATTAATTGGTCAGCTGAATATTCGGGAGCCAAAACCGCGTTAATTTGAGGATTGGGGATTCATTTGAATTATTTGGTTTATTAGTATTAGATCTTGAATTTTGATGAACCTCGTTTTGTTTTCGGTAATTCATGGAATAATGAATCGGGGAAGAAAACATATGACTGTACCGGCTACAAGAAAAGACCTCATGATAGTCAATATGGGTCCTCACCACCCATCAATGCATGGTGTTCTTCGACTCATCGTTACTCTGGATGGTGAAGATGTTATTGACTGTGAACCCGTATTAGGTTATTTACATAGAGGAATGGAAAAAATTGCGGAAAACCGAACAATTATACAATATCTGCCTTATGTAACACGTTGGGATTATTTAGCAACTATGTTCACGGAAGCAATAACGGTAAATGGACCAGAACAGTTGGGAAATATTCAAGTACCTAAAAGAGCTAGCTATATCAGAGTAATTATGCTGGAGTTGAGTCGTATAGCTTCTCATTTGTTATGGCTTGGGCCTTTTATGGCGGATATCGGTGCACAAACTCCTTTCTTCTATATTTTAAGAGAAAGGGAATTGCTATATGATCTATTTGAAGCTGCCACAGGTATGCGAATGATGCACAATTACTTCCGTATCGGAGGAGTAGCTTCTGATCTACCTTATGGTTGGATAGATAAATGTTTGGATTTCTGCGATTATTTTTTAACAGAGGTAGTGGAATATCAAAAACTTATTACGCGGAATCCCATTTTTTTGCAACGAGTTGAAGGAGTAGGCATTATTGGTGGAGAAGAAGCAATAAATTGGGGTTTATCAGGACCAATGTTACGAGCTTCCGGAATCCAATGGGATCTTCGTAAAGTTGATCATTATGAGTGTTACGATGAATTCGATTGGGAGGTCCAGTGGCAAAAAGAAGGAGACTCATTAGCTCGTTATTTAGTGCGAATCGGTGAAATGACGGAATCTGTAAAAATTATTCAACGAGCTATAGAAGGAATTCCGGGAGGGGCCTATGAGAATTTAGAAGTGCGACGCTTTGATGGAGGGCGCCATTCCGAATGGAATGATTTTGATTATCGATTCATTAGTAAAAAACCTTCACCCGCTTTTGAATTGTCGAAGCAAGAACTTTATGTAAGAGTAGAAGCCCCCAAGGGAGAATTAGGAATTTTTTTGATAGGAGATAATAGTGTTTTTCCTTGGAGATGGAAAATTCGTCCACCAGGTTTCATCAATTTGCAAATTCTTCCTCAGTTAGTTAAAAGAATGAAATTGGCTGATATCATGACGATACTAGGTAGTATAGATATCATTATGGGAGAGGTTGATCGTTGAAATGACAATTGATACGACAGAAATACAAGCTATCAATTCTTTTTCCAGATCGGAGTATTTAGAAGAAGTCTATAGCCTCATATGGGCGCTTGTCCCTATTTTTACTCCTGTATCAGGAATCACAATAGGAGTACTCGTGATTGTGTGGTTAGAAAGAGAAATATCTGCAGCATTACAACAACGTATTGGGCTTGAATACGCCGGTCCTTTGGGAATTCTTCAAGCTCTAGCGGATGGGACTAAGCTACTTTTGAAAGAGGATCTTCTCCCATCTAGGGGGGATATTCGTTTATTCAGTATCGGCCCGTCTATAGCGGCCATATCCATTTTTTTTAGTTATTCAGTAATTCCTTTTGGGTATCGCCTTGTTCTGGCCGATCTCAGTATAGGTGTTTTTTTCTGGATCGCCATTTCCAGTATTGTCCCTATTGGACTTCTTATGTCAGGATATGGATCGAATAATAAATATTCCTTTTCAGGTGGTCTACGAGCTGCTGCTCAATCGATTAGTTATGAAATACCATTAACTCTATGTGTGTTATCAATATCTCTACGTGTGATTCGTTGGAACATCAACTTTACCTTACCCACTTGTTTTAGGAAAGAAGATTGAATGTACTGATTGTATAAATATCTTCACTTTTCTTTATTCATCACTTGGGTCGATGAGCTAAACCAGATAGTTATATGAGTGAAACAAAACTGTTTATTAATTTGCAGTAATAAGATTGATTCTCATTCCCTATGTACGAGAGTAAGGTAGAAGTAAACATAAGCAGCGTAAACTGTTTACCCCAAGATTGGATGATTAGTCATCATGGCTTGAAGCGGGTACAAAAAAAAGATCAATTGTATGGGTTTTTACAATTTTATCCATATTTTGAATCAATCAAAAAAGGGTGGGTGGTTAGGAACACTAAGATACGCAAAGGATTAGTAATGGAAATAAAATAATGTAAGGTATCCAAAGAGATATTTTTGCATGAAAGGAATCATAATGAGGGCTTTACGTTGGTAGAAATGATCAAGGAGTACTTCCCGATGATTCCGATCCAGAGTATACTCCTACCCACTAATTAAAGAAATAACTATTGGGAACGAAATAATCCTTTATTTTTTAGAATCCCCTTCTGAGAAAGAAGAACAGGAACGAAAGAAATGGAATGCAATAGGAAAAATTAAAATGATAAGAGATCTTTTTTTATTCTTTCTTTTTCTGATCTACATATATATAGTTATATAGATGGAATGGAATTCTTATCAGGATTCATGAATTGGTGCGGGGTCTAATTATTTTTCGTAATCGCGCAATCTATGGGTCGAAATTTTTACCGATACAGCGCATATTTTATTGAAGGATTCAGTTATTGCTGAACAAAGAAAATTTTTTTAATTTGCATTAAAAAAAAAATAAGGATGAGATCAATTCCGAAGCACTTTTATTTGTTATTATAGCAGACAGAATTCCATTGGTTTAATTAGGGACTCCCCGATGCATCTTTACTCTAGCTACTCCACAAAAAAAGCAAGCCGGGGTAATACCAAGTCAGTCCTTAAATTTATTTGTGGCCATCGAGGAGCCGTATGAAGCGGAGGTCTCATGTACGGTTCTGGAATAGCGATAGGAACAGTGATGTTATCATCGACTATAATTATCTAACAGTTCAAGTACGATTGATATAGTTGAGGCACAGTCTAAATATGGTTTTTTGGGGTGGAATCTTTGGCGCCAACCCATAGGGTTTATAGTTTTTCTAGTTTCTTCCCTAGCAGAATGTGAGAGATTACCCTTTGATTTACCAGAAGCGGAAGAGGAATTAGTAGCAGGTTATCAAACCGAATATTCGGGTATAAAATTTGGTTTATTTTACATTGCGTCTTACCTAAATCTACTAGTTTCTTCATTATTTGTAACAGTTCTGTACTTGGGGGGGTGGAATTCCTCTATTCCGTACATATTCATTCCGAAGCTTTTCGGAATAAATAAACCTGGTGAGGTCTTCGGAACGACAATTAGTATCTTCATTACGTTAGCTAAAGCTTATTTGTTCCTGTTCATTCCTATCACAACAAGGTGGACTTTACCTAGGATGAGAATGGACCAACTATTAAATCTTGGATGGAAATTTCTTTTACCTGTTTCTCTAGGTAATCTATTATTGACAACTTCTTTCCAACGCCTTTCGCTGTAACAGAATATGAAATTCTAGGTTCATAACCTCTCTCAAGCAAGAGAAAGAAACATCAAATTATTCATGGATATCCACGATATGTTCCCTATGGTGACTGGGTTCATGAATTATGGTCAACAAACAGTACGAGCTGCAAGGTACATTGGTCAAAGTTTCATGATTACTTTATCCCACGCGAATCGTTTACCTGTAACTATTCAATACCCTTATGAAAAATTGATCACATCAGAGCGTTTCCGCGGTCGAATCCACTTTGAATTTGATAAATGTATTGCTTGCGAAGTATGTGTTCGTGTATGTCCCATAGATTTACCTGTTGTTGATTGGAGATTGGAAACAGATATTAGAAAGAAACGGCTGCTTAATTATAGTATTGATTTTGGAATCTGTATATTTTGTGGCAACTGCGTCGAGTATTGTCCAACAAATTGTTTATCAATGACTGAGGAATATGAACTTTCTACTTATGATCGTCACGAATTGAATTATAATCAAATTGCTTTGGGTCGTCTACCAGTGTCAATAATGGGGGATTACACAATTCAAACAAACAATTATGAATATGAATTCCACTCAAATAAATAAAAATAGCCGCGGATAAACTAAACCCCTTTTCCTTTTTCAATAATGATAATGATTACCAAAATTACCAAATTACTAAGATTCTGTTTTGATCAGGGTTCTTTCATTTTGGTTCGGCAGTAACCACAAATCATAAATATAACTACCGATTTGTTTTGTGGGAATCATGGCTTTATTTGATTTGAATTGAAAATGGAATTCATATATCTGTGGTTATTTCGAAATATACAATTCCGAACTACACTTTCACTTTCAGATACAGAAGTGGGATTGGTCCAATAACAGTATCTACGTCAATCCACATCCCATTAAGATTTAATTCAATTAAGAACGTATCATCATAGACAAGAAAAAAATGGGGTAACCCCCTTTTCCTGGCCCGGTCAGTAAGGTCATGAAATATTTCTACTTAATTTATCTCTTATTTTACGCATAATGGATTTACCTGGACCAATACATGATATTCTTTTAGTATTTCTGGGATCAGGACTTATATTAGGAAGTCTCGGAGTGGTATTACTTACGAGTCCAATTTTGTCTGCCTTTTCTTTGGGATTGGTTCTTGTTTCTATAGCCTTATTCTATATTCCATCTAACTCCTATTTTGTAGCTGCTGCACAGCTCCTCATTTACGTGGGGGCCGTAAATGTCTTAATCATATTTGCCGTGATGTTCATGAAAGGTTCAGAATATTCCAATTATTTCTCTCTTTGGACCGTTGGGGATGGGGTTACTTCACTGGTTTGTACAAGTATTTTGTTTTCATTAATTACGACTATCTTAGATACGTCGTGGTACGGGATTATTTGGACTACAAGATCAAGCCAGATTATAGAACAGGACCTGATAAGTAACGTTCAACAAATTGGGATTCATTTATCAACGGATTTTTATCTTCCATTTGAACTTGTTTCTATAATTCTTTTAGTTGCTTTGATAGGTGCAATTGCTATGGCTCGTCAGTAAAAAATAGTTAGGATTAGAAATAAAAAATCAAAGAAAAAAAAATAAAAATAAATAAGGCCGAGGCCTTGTTCTGCCTTATTGCTTATTGTTAGTACATCTATTTTCCTTCAATTCTATTTTTTTTTGTTCATATGGAATGTCAAATAATAAAAGGTTTAGTTCTATCCATTGCCAATGCTTTCGTTTGTTACGCACTTGTTATATTCGAGTCAATCAAATCGGTTAAAAAATTGTTGTTCATATTGAAATGAATCGAGATTGATGAGGAGTTAGTCAATGATGCTCGAACATGGACTTGTTTTGAGTGCCTATTTATTTTCTATCGGTATTTATGGATTGATCACAAGTCGAAACATGGTTAGAGCACTTATGTGCCTTGAGCTTATACTGAATGCGGTTAATCTAAATCTCGTAACATTTTCTGATTTATTTGATAGTCGTCAATTAAAAGGAGACATTTTATCGATCTTTGTTATAGCTATTGCCGCCGCTGAAGCAGCTATTGGACCGGCTATTGTTTCGTCGATCCATCGTAACAGAAAATCAACTCGTATCAATCAATCAAATTTGTTGAATAAATAATCGTAGTCGTAATGATATAGATATAAATAAACACAGATATCCTTCTATATATTCTATATATATATATATGGATAGAATATGGATAGATAGATAGAATTTATCTAATTCTAAAATTAGAATTAACATGTCTAACTAATTCATGTTTGCCGAAACGTAAGAAATCAAAGTATCTTGGCTCTTTCTCATGAACAGATCCAGAAATCTATTGATTATAAAAAAACAAATTCAGGTAACCCACTGATTCGTCTGGTGTCTAGAATACATGATTTATTTACTACTTCTTTTTTTACCAGATCGAAAATCAAATTAATAATAAAATAATAATATTCAAAAACTTTATATATCCAATGTCACATTCAGTAAAGATTTATGATACCTGTATAGGATGTACTCAATGTGTACGAGCGTGTCCCACAGATGTATTGGAAATGATACCTTGGGACGGCTGTAAAGCTAAGCAAATAGCTTCTGCTCCAAGAACGGAGGACTGCGTAGGTTGTAAAAGATGTGAATCCGCTTGTCCAACGGATTTCTTGAGCGTCCGGGTTTATTTATGGCATGAGACAACTCGCAGTATGGGTCTAGCTTATTGATACGTTCTAGAAAACTCCACTTGAATACATTTGATTCCTCTTTACCGACAAAGACCCGTACTCGGGAAAATAGAATATATTATTCTGGGGGCGGGTCTTTCTGGTCAAAGTCTATCTTGTCTTTACCACGAGCTATTTTCCTTGGTTAACAATAATTGTTATTTTGCCGATATCCGCGGGTTTGTTAATTTTTTTTCTCCCTCATAGGGGGAATAAGGGGGTTAGATGGTATACTATGTGTATATGCTTTTTAGAGCTGCTTCTAACAACCTATGCATTCTGTTATCATTTCCAATTCGACGACCAATTAATCCAATTGGAGGAGGATTATAAATGGATAAATATTTTTGATTTTCACTGGAGACTGGGAATTGATGGACTTTCCATAGGACCCATTTTACTAACGGGATTCATTACTACTTTAGCTACCTTAGCGGCTTGGCCAATTACTCGGGATTCTCGATTGTTCCATTTCCTTATGTTAGCAATGTACAGTGGTCAAATAGGATTATTTTCCTCTCGAGACCTTTTACTTTTTTTCGTCATGTGGGAGTTAGAATTAATTCCTGTTTACCTACTTCTATCCATGTGGGGGGGTAAGAAACGTTTGTACTCAGCTACAAAGTTCATTTTGTACACTGCAGGGGGTTCCATTTTTCTTTTAATAGGAGTTCCAGGTATGGGTTTATACGGGTCGAATGACCCAACATTTAATTTTGAAACATCAGCTAATCAATCATATCCCGCGGCATTGGAAATAATATTATATTTGGGCTTCCTTATTGCTTATGCTGTCAAATCACCGATTATACCCCTACATACATGGTTACCAGATACCCATGGGGAAGCACATTACAGTACATGTATGCTTCTAGCCGGAATCTTATTAAAAATGGGAGCATATGGATTGATTCGGATCAATATGGAATTATTACCCCATGCTCATTCTATATTTGCTCCATGGTTGATGATAGTAGGAGCAATTCAAATAATCTATGCAGCTTCAACTTCTCCTGGTCAAGGCAATTTTAAAAAGAGAATAGCCTATTCTTCCGTATCTCATATGGGTTTCATAATTATAGGAATTGGTTCCATAACCGATACGGGACTCAACGGAGCCATTTTACAAATAATTTCTCATGGATTTATTGGTGCTGCACTTTTTTTCTTGGCGGGAACGAGTTATGATCGAATACGTCTTGTTTATCTCGACGAAATGGGCGGAATTGCGATCCCAATGCCAAAAATATTTACCATGTTCAGTAGTTTTTCGATGGCTTCTCTTGCATTGCCGGGAATGAGTGGTTTTGCTTCGGAGTTATTAGTTTTTTTTGGAATAATTACTAGCTCTAAATATTTTATAATTCCCAAAATACTAATTACTTTTGTAATGGTTATTGGAATTATATTAACTCCTATTTATTCATTATCTATGTTACGCCAGATGTTCTATGGATACAAGCTTTTCAATGTTACAAACTCTTATTTTTTTGATTCTGGACCACGAGAATTATTTATTTCGACCTGTATCTTTTTACCTGTAATAGGTATTGGTCTTTATCCCGATTTCGTTCTCTCGTTATCAGTTGACAAGGTCGAAGCTATTCTATCTAAATTTTTTATAAATAATTAGATAGAATAAGACATAAAGTAAAAAACTCCTTTGATTTTTAAAATCATTTTATTTTCTATAAATATAAATGAAAAAATCAAAAGAAAAAGAGTGAAGTGGTTTTGAATTGTAATCAGAAACATCCGGAGTTTTTGAGAACCAATGTAATGGTTCTCAAAAACTCGAAAAACTTTCGCTATCTAAGGGGACCACTATGGACTCTTCAAGCTTTTTCTTCAATTAGATGTTAATGTGAATGAACCATAACTATGTAGTCCTACCCCTAATAGATTGACCCCGAAATAACATATCCAAATTATAAGAAATCCCGCAGAAGCCACAATTGCGGAATTCACACCTTGCAAACTTTGAGCCGTTCTAGTATGTAAATAAATTGCGAATATGGTCCAAGTAATAAATGCCCAAGTTTCCTTAGGGTCCCAATTCCAATAAGATCCCCATGCCTCATTAGCCCATACTGCTCCCGAAAGAATACCTATGGTTAAAAAAGTAAATCCTAGACTAATAACACGATAACTCCAATGATCCAACCGTCGAGTAAATTGATACTTGTGATAATTTCTAAATGAAAGAAAGGAGGTGCTTTGTAAAACACTTCCTTTTTCATTTAAGTATTGTATCTCATCAAAATAAAATGATCCAATTAGTAAATTATTACTTTTATAAAGAATATCTATGTTTTTTCTAAGTGTAATGACTAAAAGAGCTACTGATAATAACGATCCGCATAAAAGAGCTGCGTAGCTCAATAACATCATACTCACGTGCATCATTAACCACTGGGATTGTAGAGCAGGCACTAATATCGCGGATTGATGCATTTCAGTTAAAAGCCCCGAAGTGGCAAAGCCTTGAGTCAAAATAGTACCTGGAGCTGTTATTGCGCTTAAATCATTTTTATGGTTCCGTATTTTCGAAACCATATGAAAAATGGAGAAACTCCACGAAAGGAACATTAATGATCCATATAAATCATTTAATGGGAAATGTCTCGAATAAATCCAACGAGTAACTAATAATCCTGTTATACAGAAAAAAGTAACTATCATACCTTTTTCTGACGAATCACATAGTCCTACGATTTCATGAACTAGTAATTTCATTAAATGAATCGTAATGACAATTGAAATGATCGAAAAAGAGATGTGAGTTAATATATGTTCTAAAGTATCAAATATCATAAAAAACGATTAAAAAAAAGAAAAGGGGGTTTTCAATTATAGAAATCCGGAATTGAATTCAGTATAGGATCTATTGTGCCCTTTTAGAGAATGCCGCCACTCGGATTCGAACCGAGATGCTCTGGCACTGCTTCCTAAGAGCAGCGTGTCTACCAATTTCACCATGGCGGCTTGATCGAAATAATAATAGCCCATATTAGATTCATTCGTCGATGCAATCAATGTTATTTATTTTCCGAAATATTAGAAAGGAATGGTTGAATAAAAAAAAATTGTTCAAATATTTATTTGAACGTTCAATAATACTTAGCTTAGTATCATGATATGTTATCAGTTTTAACAATGGGATTTCATGTAGTATAAGTTTTCCCGGAACAGTTGGATTTAGATGATTATGTCCTTAGTCTACATATATAACTAAGAATTTCCTTTTCCAATCTATTTCTGTAGAATTTATTTTCCATTTATCTGATTTAATGCATGCGAAAAAAAAACAAGTGAAGTGATGGGGAAAATGACAATCCCCATCTCGTGAATTATAAAAACATAAAAAGTGAAATCCTTATCTTGTATGTAACTGCTTTTGTTTGAAGTTTGAAAAAAAAAAAGAGTCCCGTTTTTAGACTCCCGTTAGACAGAAAAATGGAATTCGTTTTCTACATGCGAAAATTAAATATCGGGTTCTATCTCATATGGATGAGTTCAAAACAAAACATTAGTTAATGTAAATTATTAATTTTATATTGTATATTGTAAATCATCCAATTCATCGAGTGATATTGATTTAGAGTATTGTATTCCAAGGCCTTATTATTGTTATTGTCGCACAAAAAAACTTTTTGAATGCCCAGTAGAAATAGATTTAGCTAGGGATAAAGCCTTTTCCCTGGCCCAATAACCTCTTTTTTTCCAAATATTTCTACGAATACGCTTCTTTGACATAGAAGTACGTTTCTTTGGAACTGCCATCTTAAAATAAAAAAGTGACTCATTTAGATAGTTGGATGTGAAAGACATGTATTGCTCAAAAAGGATCGTTCTTTCTATCTTTCTATTCATTATCTATATTTATTCTATAGCAAATACCTTCTTGATTTGATTACATCAAAAATATGGATACATGTACATCGATATAGTATCACTCGGGATAAAAAAAAAAATAAAAAATAAAAGTTTAAGATTTAAGATAAGAGCAGAACCCTTACCTATACTTACCTATATCTAATTTAAGAAAACAATAATGTAACATTTTCTATTATCTATTAATTAATAAATTTAATCAATCTCGAAAGTGGAGTATCCATAATTATTATTATTAAATAAAGACTAATAAAATTTATTGATAAAGATAAAGAAAAAGAATATTAATTTGAGTAATCCCTTATTTTAGTTTTATGCAAAATAACGAGTATTATAGGATTTCTAATAAACATAAGTTTATTTTATTGGAATAAAAGCTAATCAATCAGTTCCACAATGAATTAGTTAGTAACTAGTACTAAACTAACTAAAATAACTCGATCTAATAAAGATCGAGTTATTGTCAAATGCTATATTCCAGAATCAAGTATTTTTTTTTTTGATAGAATTATGTCTTACTATATGGATATAAATCGCCGTAGTATTAGAATGATTGAAAATCTCATACTCTGTTCTATATGTTAATAAATATCTTATTAATTTTAATTACTAAGCATTAATAGTCAAATTCAAATAGTAATTTGGTTATTTGAGGAAATGCAACTTATCAATTCGAATAATTGGAATATTT